AGAAATAACAAAACGGATCCTTTGCTCCGATGTTTCAAACCACTCCATTCCTTTGTTTCTGATGATGTTTTTGAAGAATTGAATCCATTGATTGATTCATAGTATGGAGGGACTCCCCCGAAGCAAGAAGAAAGAAGGAATCAATTGATTTTCTGGATGACACAATATGGATTTCTATAGATGAGACATCCTGCAAATCATTTCGATACTAATCTTACTCTAGAAAAAGAAAAAAGAAAATTTCAAGCAAAAAAAAGACTCTTAATGCTCCAGATGAAATCTTGGATTTTTGCACATATCCCAATCCTTATTGATTATCTCATCGCGGTTAAAATTTTCTTTTTTTACTTTTTTTATAAGTTCGTTGAAGAAGTTTTATTTGCTCAGTAAGTTACTCCCACCCCTTTTTTTGTTTGTCCACTACTTCTTATGAATCGAAACAAACGAGTTCCGATAGAACTGGAAAATCAAATAAATAGTAATCTTTGACGAACAGGATCAAGAATCATTATTATTTCCACACAAGAAAAGGAATTTTCCACCCCTTTCTTGTGTGGAAGATTAGGAAGACGAGTAATCCCTCCTAGAATCATTTGTTCCTTTCATTTATCCGCGTGTATTCTCCTCCTACTTATGCCTATTATCTATTAGAATTCGATTCTATTAGGTACAAAAAAACTATTGATGCATTACATGGCATTTACAATCTGCCAATGGGAGGCCTAGCATAGTCACAACACTCCCATTTTGATTGAAAAAAAGAAGGGGGGATCAAGTAGTCTTCTTCGCAATATACATACTATTGCTAGGAATGGGATACAAGCAATTTACGGCATCTCGCAGAAAAACAGTATAAACAAAGCAAGCAAAACATTTTCCATGATTTTTTTGAATCATACATAATTGCATCGATCACAACAATTCGGCTCTTTTTACCAGCTTGATGAATCCGTGGATCTAGAAATTCATTTCGGACAATTGAACCTTCTCAAACTGTTTCTTTTTTAGAACCAAAAAGATTTGTGCCAGAATAACAGATGCCAAGAAGAACAACAAACCTTGGACACGTAATGGATCTTGAAGTACTATTTCTGCATCTCCCTGACCAAATCCACCCACATTGGGATTACTCGTTAATGGTTGATCAAGCTTGATAGATTCACCCTCTGAAACAAGAAGTTCTGGTCCTGGAGGTATAATATCAACCACTTGGTGTCCATCCGATGCGTCAGCTATGGTTATTTCATACCCCCCTTTTTCTTTACGTACTATTCTGCTTACTATACCTGCTGCTGTAGCATTATAGACTGTATTGTTACTCTTGTTCCCATCGGGATAAATCTGACCTCTTCCCCTGTTCCCACCTACATATATGGGATACTTTAAGAAGTGAACGTCTTTCTTAGTAGCAGGGTCCGGGGAAAGAATGGGAAAGACGATTTCACTATATTTCTGACCAGGAACAGGACCTACCACAAGAATATTTCTTTTAGTGGGGCGATAACTCTGAAAAGACAGATTGCCTATCTTTTCTTTCATCTCGGGAGAAATACGATCGGGGGGAGCTAATTCGAATCCCTCGGGTAAAATAAGAACAGCCCCCACATTCAAAGCCCCCTTTTTCCCATTAGCAAGAACTTGTTTCAGTTGCATATCATAAGGGATTCTAACAACTGCTTCAAATACAGTATCAGGAAGCACAGCTTGTGGAACCTCAATATCCACGGGCTTATTAGCTAAATGGCAATTGGCGCATACAATACGCCCAGTTGCTTCTCGTGGATTTTCATAACCCTGCTGCGCAAAAATGGGATATGCATTTGAAATAGATGTCCGAGTTATGACATATATCATGATCGATACGGAAATGAATCGAGTCATCTGTTCCTTTACCCAAGAAAAGGTATTTCTATTTTGCATGGTCCAATTATTGATCCCGGAAATTTCTACAATAAATTAGGTAGGTAGCTAGTATAGTTCCCTATCCACGATTCTGCCATTGTACTGGAGGGGGAATCCCTTAGACGGGTAGAAGTATAAAGAGTGAGTCAGATTAAAAATGGTTTGTTTATGTACGAAGTACCATTCGGATTTGATTGATATCGGCAGATCAAATGAGTTCTTCATTCATTCATTGAATGATAAACCACTACAAGTGAAGGAGATACACGATTTAAATAATGGAAGATCCAATATTTCAAAATTGTATCTAGAATGACTGGAAAAGTGGAAACAAGACCAGATATAATTTGATTGTTATGAGCAAATCCAAAATCTTTGTAGACCGAACCAATCATTAGTTCCCAACCATGGGGCGAGTGGAATCCGATACATAAATCAGTTAATAAAAGAATAGAAAAAGCTTTTATTGTGTCGCTTAAGTTATAGAGGAATTCCTGAACCCAAGAATTAAGAATGACAAGTTCTTCATTACCCAGAATAGAATAACCACTTAGAATAGCAAAACAGATTATATTTGTCGAGAAATGCAAAATTATATGGATATGATCTTCATTGTGCATTTTGACCAATTGTATTGTTTCTTTGTGGATTCCTATACGAAGCTTTTGTATCTGTGTCTCCGGGTACTCCTTTATCATTTCGTCCAACAAGAATAGTTGTTCTAATTCTATGAATCTTTCTAGAACGTTCTTCTCTTGAATATCATTCAAAAAAGTTTCGGATTGCCTTGTATTCCACCAATTAGTAACTAAAGGTTCCAGACTTTTATTAAATGAGAGAGAGATCCACCAGGGCAAAAAGACTATAGATGCAAGATATGGGAGGGGAGTCAATGCTTTCTTTTTTGGCACTTTTAATCTGTTCTGTAAATTGTTAATGAAACTGCTTCATTCGCCGACTCTATCTGATCCGATATTTCTATGAAGCATGAGTTCTATAACAAGGTATGGAACCTATGGATCGGATCTATTCCTTCTTTTTTTTTTTGAATTGTTTAGTCCTTGGATCTAGAAAGAATATAGAAATAGAATAAAGGTCCGTTTCGAATGAAGAAATAATCAAGTTCCCAGATATCTCAATTGGTCAAATTCGAACCAATTGTATCTTCATTTGTTCCTTTCGATGAATGCCCGAAAAACCACTTGAAGTAATGAATATTATTCGGATTTCGAGACGAAAGAACTCCCCCCGGATCAATCAATTATTTCGAAATGTTTCACTGGCTACCCACAGCCCAGGAATAATTGAGGGGATATTTCTGAAGAATATTGATGATGAAATCCGAAATGGGTGGCAAAACAAGAGATAAATTGAATAGTTATGAGAGATCCAATCGTTTGGTCATCAAGGAGCAAAAGAAAGGATAAAAAAAAAAGAAACATCGATTGACGAAAGAGAGATAATTTACGAGATACGATCCATCTGTATCTAACGTATCAATTCAAAATATTGGTCCTAAAAAGATGAATTCTATACTGTATTCCGAAATGTTCTGATATGTGTGATGAATACATACTTATTAGATTTGTTACTAGTATGAAAGAATTGAGTTTAGTTCCATATGTAAAAAAAAGAGTTTTTGTTTTGGTGGATAAAAATAGCTTCTTATTATGGTTGTTCCGTATTCGTCCGCCTGCTTTATTCTATGGGCCACAACACAACGGTATTACCAACGGAACGGGGGAAATAGAATCGAACATGTTTTGCTCGAATAAACGTTCCGAAGAAACTTCAGTTATATTAAAAAGGGGATTCCTGAGTTCCTTCCCTCATGCGGAGAAAGCATTCATTCTTCAGTTCATTTCAAAATACTTCAATTGGTACGCGCAAGAAATAGGCCGATTCAGCAGCTTTTTGTTCAATTTCTCGTGGAGTAAAATTCTCATCGGTACGAGTCAAGGGAATGGCTCCCTGGCCTCTGATTTCCATATAAAGGACACGACGAGGATAAAGACCCTCTTTAACTTCCATTCTGATTGACTGGATATCTCTCATAAGGAATCGAAGGAAGATGCGACGATTTATTCCAGGAAATCCCCAACGAAAAATACACACTATTCCTTCTTTTCTATCAAAAAGATCATAACCACTACCTACATTCCACGAAATTGTGCACCACAAATAGGAACTAATGAACAGACCAGCGATCCCATAGAAAGACATCACGATTCCTTGGGGAAAAAAAAGGATTTCCTGAGAGGGAAATACGGATATCAGATTCCTACCAAGATAACTGGAAGTTCCAACCAATAAGAATCCTAGTGAACCTAAAAAAAGGATACAGGCCCAGCAGAAATTACTTGTTTTTCGAGACCCCGTTATAAGTTCTATCCATATACGTTCGGATTGCCAGTTCATACTCGATCCAGTTGCATTCTATTGGAATTGAGAGAATAGAATAAGCCAAATGAATTTGACTTTACTTTTTTTGTTTTGATCCCGAAGTAACTCTCATCAACTAGCACTATTATGATGTAAACCATTAGGAGTAATTCATCGAATTGGTTAGATATAAAATAATAACATCCCCTTCATATGATCCCACTATGTATATCTACATACATATAGATACATTGACTTTCTATTTCAGATATTCGCTGATCTATTTGAAAACAAAAACAGCTATACCCACATATAATATACATGCATTTATCCATATATCATGGATCTGCATGCATAACAATAACAGCTTTTTTATTTGTGCTCGGAGGGAGTCACATGTCGTACCGTACCCTATTCCACTAAAAGATATCTGTATTATGATCCAAGTCCAAGTGTTAAAATAAATTGATGAGATTTGATCCCATCGGATCTAAACAATTTTGTTTTTTTGAACATGAAGAGATAAAGAAGCCATTGCAATTGCCGGAAATACTAGGCCCACTAAAGGCACAAAAATAGAGGGTAAATTGAAATCTGTCATAGAATAGGTGCCTCGATTTAATATTTGTACTTGTTAGAAATATATCTTATGATAAGTATATTTATTATAAGTATATAATAAGTGCAAGGAATGTAGAACTAAATAAGTGTACCTATTCATCTTTCTACACAAAATATATGTATGATAATCCGATTTTTTATTCTTGTTCTCCCGTCCTTATCTTATAATAAAGAGTTTCTTACGAGTTCCCTAAGGATTCGTTAGAATCCGATCCAACAGGGATTCATAGTAAAAAAAAAGGAGGTTCTCGGGAGATATAGATATAGAAATATGCAACATTTCTATTATAGATTTTCATTATTCTATATATTAATACGTAAGAAGGAAGGGAACATGAAATTCTTTTCATTTTCCCAATTCTATTCCGCGGAAGGAAGAATTCACTCTTTTCTCCTCTTTATTTTATAGAGGGTTCCTGATTTCTAATCATCAATAGGGGTAGGATAAAAAATCTGGAGAAAATAAAAATAAAAAAAGTAATTATCCGAAACTTCTGATTCTGACTATAGAACTTATGTCACCAAAGAAAACCCCATTCTTCTTATTTGGACTTTGATTGCGATGAACTAAAGTTCGCTACAAATAACTGAGCCTAGTACTAGTGCTCTACTTTAATTTTGAGTCAAGGGAAAGAAACCGTGTAGCTGAAATAACTCACTCAGAACACCTTTTAAAGGGTTACGTGGTACGATTGGATCAAATAAGCCCTTATGGAATGAATACTCAGCCGCTTGTGAACCCTCGGGTACTGTCTTATTCAATGTTTGTTCAATTACTCTTTTACCCGCAAATGCAATGTAGGCATTGGGTTCAGCAATAATGATATCTCCCAACATACCAAAACTGGCTGTCACTCCACCGGTTGTAGGAGATGTAAGGATTGATACATAGAATAACTTTTTATTTGATTGATAATCATATAAAGCGGAAGATATTTTAGCCATTTGCATCAAGCTCAAACTTCCTTCTTGCATGCGTGCTCCTCCAGAAGCACACACCATAATAACAGGTAAAGATCTATTAGTAGCATACTCGATCAAACGGGTGATTTTCTCGCCTACTACGGATCCCATACTACCTCCCATGAACTCAAAATCCATAACCCCCATTGCTATGGGAATACCGTTTAGTTGACCTATGCCTGTTTGAACAGCCTCAGTTAAACCTGTCTTTCTTTGATACGAATCGATACGATCTCTATAAGGCTCCTCTTCCGAGTGAAATTCAATGGGGTCGATAGAGACCATGTCTTCATCCATAGGATCCCAAGTGCCCGGATCAATCGAAAGTTCGATTCTATCTGAACTACTCATTTTCAAATGATATCCACATTGTTCACAAATATTCATTTTTGACTTAAAAAATTTCTTATAATTTAATCCATAACAATTTTCGCATTGAACCCATAAATGTCTGTATTTTTGATTTATATCGAAATCATTCGATCCTTCTCCTATATCACTGTCATTACCGCCAGTTCTTATATTAGAATTCCCACTATCACTACCACTTATACTTTCACCACTACAAATATAACTATAAATGGAACTATCAATACGGATTTCAGAACGAAGATAACTATCAATGCAACTATTAATGTGATTATTCCAACTATATTTAGTATCATACATGTCACAATCATAGTAGCGATTGTCACTCTTAGACCCATTATTCAGATAACTAGAAAAAGAACTTTCTAGTTCACTCAGAAAAGAACTATCATTGTCAATCTCAAAAATCTGATTTTCAATATCAAAATATACGGAATAACTGTTACCATTACTATCCCTAACTAAAAAAGTTTCATCATAGATGAAACTCCAAATGTCCCTGACACCTAAAAAATGATCAACATTACTGCAACTATAACTGCCACTATCGCTCCAACTAGGAATGTTTTTATCCGTATCATTTAGAATGGGGTCTTCACTTCCACTGGTATTTCCAATAGGACAGCCAAGACTGTCCATTGATTTACTTAGCCCACACCTGTGTTCTAACTCCTCGTTAGACAATATCGAATTGAACCACCATTTTTCCATAGAGCCTTCCTGCCCCCTATTTGAAAATACAATAGATGAATAGTCATTCGATGAATAATCATTTTACTATTTCATTTCCTATCGGAATAAGCATATAGATCCAATTACTAGGATCATTAACTAATAACGAGTGAGCATTGAAAGAAATGATTCTGGGAATCCGGGGTATCAATTCACTATATATGATGGAACCTTTTCTTCAATTAAAGAGGGGTTTCTCCCATGTCATGTACAAATTCTCATCGAAAAGATAAATATTTGTTCCCTCCTATGAAGAATTCATTTTCGTAGAATCTCGTATAATAGAATATTAAGTGCCTATTGCAACACGGAATGAAAGGGACAATATACAGGATGGGTAGAAGGAGTTGTGACCCTTGGCTTGATCTATGGTCCGAAACTACGGGATATAAAATGATCCACCAATCCTAAGGATCCATAGGATTAATTATGGATCCAACAATAGAAGCATTGAGTTGTTTAGTCTTAGATCTTATCTTGTATTTAGATCTTGTATATCTTGTATTTAGATCTTGTATATATATAAATAGG